GATTCGATAGACGGCTCATTGGGATAGATATAGATGAACAATACCCCCCCTGGAACCGTATAGGAAGTTTTCTCCTCGTACGGCTCGAGAAAAAATGATTTAATTCGAAGTTTTGCCTATGTATCTAATTCTAATAAATAATAAATTAAATGACAAATGGACCTATAAAATGAATATCAATTAGACTATGATTTCAGTCTTTTTCTTCTTGAAAAATGAAAAAGAAATAGTTCGTACTCATAACTCAAATCGGATAACTCTTAAATAGCTCAAAGGAAAATCTTTAGTCAATTTCATTTATTGAGTAGTCTTTACTCCCTTTCGTTTATCCCGGTTAAACTATTTCAAATTCTATTTGGATTCTTTAGTCGGATCCAGTTATTGAGACTATCGAGAGAATTAACAATTACAAAGGGTGTTTCCTTGTTTTTAAACCCTTTATTCTTATTTTTAATCATTGGGTTTAGACATTACTTCGGTGCTTCTTAATCCTTTCAAAGTGGTAGCAACATACCCTTTTTGATTTCTTTCTATCAAAGAATCCTATGGATGGTTGATTCTAGCATGATACACGTTGAATCGAAAATTTTGGATCAATTTCAACAAGTTTTGCTTTTGAATTGGAAACTTGCTCGAATTGGATCCTTTCAATTTTCCATATATTTACGAAGTTGTTCCAGTTGATTGGCATTAACCCTAGATCCTTGCCCCTGAGAAATGAATTAATACTTTCTGTTCGAGCTCCATCATGGACTATTTACATTACAACCCGACAAAAAATGAAGGGTTCAAGTGTAACAGAACAAACAATGTCGAGCCAAGAGCACCTCATTCCTAGACAAATTTAAAATGATGGATGTAAAAATCCACAATGGGTCATATCCTTCAAGTCGCACGTTGCTTTCTACCACATCGTTTCAAACGAAGTTTTACCATAACATTCCTCTAATTTGGAACCGGTATACCGGTATGGAATTGATTCAATCATGGAATCATGAATAGTCATCGGTTCAGCTGTCCATAGACATCGTAATCTATACCTTTTCTTCTATATATGAATATATGAAACAAGATTTTTCTGAAAAAATCTTAGTAAGACAACATTTTGAACATATTTAACATACTAATTACTAATAGAATATATAGATAATAGAAAGAAAAAAGAAATCTATATATAGAAATATATAAATAAAATAATTAAATTAAAATAATATTAATTTATATTAATAATAATTATAGATATATATTAATATAAATAAATTAAATTAAAATAATATTAATTTATATTAATAATAATTATAGATATATATTAATATAAATAAAAATGAATAAGTTTTTGAATCTACATTTTCAAGTGACTTAATAGGATAAATTAAATGATTTTTTACTTTTTCAAAGATTCCAAATCATTAAAAATTTTTCTAAGTGAAATTCACTATTTAATTTAAATTAAACATCATTATTTAATTTGATTGGATTTGAAGAAAATTGGACAAAAAGCATCGCCTTTGATCTTTATAGGAAGATCAGTCTTTCTTTTTGAATTGACTCATCACTAATTTCAAATAAAAATTTGAAATAGATCAAAGAAAAAAAGAAAGAAATCCATTTTTTTTCATGAGAATAAGATGTAGAAAAAATAATGTAAGTTAAGATTTGAATTTTGATTTTTTTAATAAGATTACGAAAATCAAAATCGAAAAAAAAATAGGGAAGGTTTCTCATATCTATCAGATAGACTGAACAATTGTCACTGTTTGTTATAGATATAGTATAAATACCATACTATAGAACATGGAACTTGATCGTTTGTTAATGAAATTCAAGCAGACACAGATGCTTAAATTTCTAATTAATACAGCCTATGCCTATCCACCCCCCCACTTTTTTTTATATTATGATATAGTTTATATGGGAATAATGCAGTATAAAAAGTGGATCCGCGCTGGGACGGAAGGATTCGAACCTCCGAATAGCGGGACCAAAACCCGTTGCCTTACCACTTGGCCACGCCCCATTTCGATTGCTAATCGACACTAAGAAACAATAATATTGTTATTGGTTGTTTGTCAACTACAGCCCAAATAAAAATCTAAATATATATCTAGATATAGAATCTATCTATAGAATATAGATCTTCTATATCTATAGAATAATAGAATAGACCGGTACTAGGATTTTGATACATATAGATACAGAATTCAACTTAATTTATTGATCATTACATAGAATTCAATTAAGATATTGTATGAAAGTATGATTTCTTCTATTCTCCTTTGAGAATTGGAGAATTTTTGGTTGGATGGATTCAAAGAAAAGAAGGATTTTTGTCTATCTTACCTTACTTTCTTTTTCCTTATATCAAAAAGGCAACCAAAATGCAATTATCTCCAAGAACAAAATGTCTGTTATGCTTAATATCGTTAGTTTGATCTGTATTTGTATTAATTCGCCCCTTTATTCGAGTAGTTTTTTCTTCGGCAAATTGCCTGAAGCCTAT